AGAAAAGAAAGAACCCTGCAAAAATAAAACAAATTATTGATTGCATCGGAAATAATATTTTTGAATTTTATTTGGTATGGATATAAACTCTTCCTATGTTATACTATTCAATTCTCGACGATGAATTGATTTGATAGCTCAGATATTGTTATTCATGATATTGATCCGATTTGATATCATCGAGATGTAATTTATATCATTGAATTTACCGACGAAAGATTTATCATCTTTATGGGATCAAATCCCGAGTTATTTATTGGAAATTAAAGAGAAATAAAACATAGAGAAGATTATGGAAGTAAATATTCTCGCATTTATTGCTACTGCACTGTTCATTTTAGTTCCTACTGCCTTTTTACTTATAATTTATGTAAAAACGATAAGTCAAAGTGATTAATTTTACTAAATCATGACTTCTTTATTCTTATCACATTCTTTATTCTTATCACAACGGTTGAATAAAAAAATGAAAAAGGATTTGATTTCAATTTAGGGTCTTCTTAGTTTTAAATAAGACGGTCGGACTCGAATCAGCAGAATTCTATGAAAGAAATCCGGATAGTCCGGATAGTATGGTAGAAAGAAATAAAATGGATTTCTTTCGACCATACTATCTATCTCACAGTGTCCCCATTTTTTCTTTGTTTAATCCATTGGATTTGTATTGGTTCCACTGAAATAATCAAAAAGCAACTCTTATTCTTTCGCTTCGAATTAATAGATTTCTTTTTTTTTTTTCAATACCAATTCCCGGTATCATATCATATATAAAAAAAAGAAAGTAATCTTTTTAGCATTTCGAAGACGTAATTGATTAAATAGTTTTATTAAATAGTTGACAGATCATCCCGAGGTTCTCATAGAACCTTTTTCGTATTTCGAAAAGACTATAGTGATAAACCCCACAATCGATTTTTAAGGTGTGAACCATGTGATATAAAATGAGTTCAATCAAGCAAGGAGAAATCCAATTTCGAGCCTAAAATAAAAATAATAAAAGAAAACAAGCGCTAAGGTAAATATGTAATAGGGTATGGTGGTATTCGCCTAAGGGAACGCCGATATCTTAGTATGTCTAATCTCGCCCAACCCTTTATGTCTATTTTTTTGTTTCCTATAGACATTGTATTGTGTATCTACTTAATAACTGATAACAGAAGAACTAATAACAGAACTTTTTTTTTTTTTATATCTTTTAAAAAAAAAAAAAAATAGAGTAGGGGGTCCGCCATTCCCGATTTTTCATATAATATAATTTTGGTAAGAGTCCGTTGATCGAAATAGAAATTTTAGGAACAATTCGGAAGGAATAAAATTTAATTTCCTATTATTTGTATTCCCCTGCCTTTCAAAATACAAACATGGGAATAATTCAAATATTTGTTTGATTTAAAGAGTATTTTCTATTTCTATATTCTCCATAGAATACACACTAGAGAATACAATAGAATTCAAAAATGCAGATATATTTTAATTTTATTAAGTATTTAATTAAATACTTTTTAATTCATAAATTAAAAAAAGTTCAGAACCTAGTTATAAAACAATTGATACACTTTGATCCCTTAACTCAATTTGTAGTACCGTTAGAGTCCACTTCTTCCCCATACTACGAGGGAAAGGGAAAATGTAAAAATTACCATTAAAGCAGCCCAAGCAAGACTTATTATATCCATGTAAATTTTGTCTCCTATCTCTATCAATATGAAGGAATTATTTCATTATTGTTCACTAATTCTTCTTGTATTATCTTCTTTTTTGTATTATTCACTAAAAATACTATAATATTAGTGAAATCGCCGGTACAGAGTCAAAAAATGGAATTAGATTAGGATTCCCTATCCGACCTATCCCTATGCAATGTAATTCAAGACTCAGTCACTAGACGGACACTACTGCAATAGTAGTGGAGTAAAAGAACTATCATTTACGGAATAAACTATTTTAATTCTCTTGTTGATCAGGCGACACCCGGATTTGAACTGGGGAACAGGGATTTGCAGTCCTCCGCCTTACCGCTCGGCCATGCCGCCAAAACGATACAAAAAAAATATCCGAGAATATACCCTCCAAAAAAAAAAATCCTCCCCCATTTCAATTATAACAACAACTGTCAGTATATGTAAACCCTAGAATATATAATTGAAATTTTATTTTTTTTTACACATATATTATCTAATCGGATATCTTATCCATATCAAATAGCTATAGGGTAAGGAATTTTCACGAAATTATCGTGCTTCATTTTTTTTTTTTTATGGTATCCAATCGAACTGGAATATGTAATATCATAATAATGGAAGAAAGGGAATCAATTTTTTGCTGAGTATAAAATTCTATTTATTCCTCTTTTAATAATAGGATTTAATACACGGAGTTAATTAAAATTTCATGTAATTCGGTAAAAAAAAACAGAAATTCCATTATTGCTAAATCTATTCAGGCGATTCGATGAAGAATGATAGCAAATCGTGGGATATTCTCTATAAAAGAAATGGGGAAATTAAAAATACTTTGGGGTGGGAATGAGGAAATGGCTACCATACCCGGGTTGAATCAGATACAATTTGAAGGGTTTTGTAGGTTCATTGATCGGGGCTTAACAGAAGAACTTTATAAGTTTCCAAAAATTGCAGATACAGATCAAGAAATTGAATTTCAATTATTTGTGGAAACATATCAATTGGTAGAACCCTTAGTAAAAGAAAAAGATGCCCTATATGAATCACTTACATATTCCTCTGAGTTATATGTATCCGCGGGATTAATTTGGAAAAGCAGTAGGGATATCCAAGAACAAACGGTTTTGCTTGGAAATATTCCTCTAATGAACTCTCTGGGAACTTCTATAGTAAATGGAATATACAGAATTGTAATCAATCAAATATTGCAAAGCCCGGGTATCTATTACTGGTCAGAATTAGACCATAACGGAATTTCGGTCTATACTGGCACCATAATATCCGATTGGGGAGGAAGATTAGAATTAGAGATTGATAGAAAAGCAAGGATATGGGCTCGTGTGAGTAGGAAACAGAAAATATCTATTCTAGTTCTATCATCAGCTATGGGTTCGAATTTAAGCGAAATTCTCGAAAGTGTTTGCTACCCTGAAATTTTCTTGTCTTTCCTAAATGATAAGGAGAAAAAAAAAACCGGGTCAAAAGAAAATGCCATTTTGGAATTTTATCGACAATTTGCTTGTGTTGGCGGAGATCCAGTATTTTCTGAATCTTTATGTAAGGAATTGCAAAAAAAATTTTTTCAACAAAGATGTGAATTAGGAAGGATTGGTCGGAGAAATATGAACCGAAGGCTGAATCTTGATATACCCCAGAACAATACATTTTTGTTACCGCGAGATATCTTGACAGCTGCGGATCGTTTGATTGGAATGAAATTTGGAATGGGTACACTTGACGATATGAATCATGTGAAAAATAAACGGATTCGTTCTGTAGCAAATCTCTTACAAGATCAATTTGGATTAGCTCTGGTTCGTTTAGAAAATATGGTTAGAGGAACTATATGTGGAGCAATTAGACATAAATTGATACCTACTCCTCGGAATTTGGTGCCTTCAACTCCATTAACGACCACTTATGAATCTTTTTTTGGATTACAACCATTATCTCAAGTTTTGGATCGAACTAATCCATTAACCCAAATAGTTCATGGGAGAAAATTGAGTTATTTGGGCCCTGGAGGATTGACGGGGCGAACAGCTAGTTTTCGAATACGAGATATTCACCCTAGTCACTATGGACGCATCTGTCCAATTGACACGTCTGAGGGAATCAATGTTGGACTTATCGGATCCCTAGCAATTCATGGGAGGATTGGTCATTGGGGGTCTATAGAAAGTCCATTTTTTGAAATCTCTGAGAGATCAAAAAGAATAAGGATGCTTTTTTTATCACCAAGTAGAGATGAATACTATATGGTAGCGACGGGAAATTCTTTGGCGCTGAATCGCGGAATTCGGGAGGAACAAATTGTTCCAGCTCGATACCGTCAAGAATTTCTAACTATTGCATGGGAAGAGGTTCATCTTCGAAGTATTTTTCCTTTCCAATATTTTTCTATTGGAGCTTCCCTCATTCCTTTTATCGAGCATAATGATGCTAATCGAGCTTTAATGAGTTCTAATATGCAACGTCAAGCAGTTCCGCTTTCTCGGTCCGAAAAGTGCATTGTTGGAACTGGATTAGAACGCCAAGTGGCTTTAGATTCAGGAATTCCCGTTATAGCCGAACACGAGGGAAAGATAATTTATACCGATACTGACAAGATCGTTTTATTGGGAAATGGAGATACTCCAAGCATTCCATTAGTTATGTATGAACGTTCCAACAAAAATACTTGCATGCATCAAAAACCCCAGGTTCGGCGAGGTAAATGCATTAAAAAGGGACAAATTTTAGCGGACGGTGCTGCTACAGTTGGCGGCGAACTCGCTTTGGGAAAAAACGTATTAGTAGCTTATATGCCATGGGAAGGTTACAATTCTGAAGATGCTGTACTCATTAGTGAGCGTTTGGTCTATGAGGATATTTATACTTCTTTTCACATACGGAAATATGAAATTCAGACTCATGTGACAAGTCATGGTCCGGAAAGAATCACTAATGAAATTCCACACCTCGAAGCCCATTTACTCCAAAATTTAGACAAAAATGGAATTGTGATCCTGGGATCTTGGGTTGAGTCAGGCGATATTTTAGTGGGTAAATTAACCCCCCAAATGGCGAAAGAATCCTCGTATGCCCCAGAAGATAGATTATTACGAGCTATACTTGGCATTCAGGTATCCACCTCAAAGGAAACTTGTCTAAAACTACCTATAGGCGGGAGAGGTCGAGTTATTGATGTGAGATGGATCCACAAAAAGGGGGTTTCTAGTTATAATCCAGAAACGATTCGTATCTATATTTTACAGAAACGTGAAATTAAAGTAGGTGATAAAGTGGCCGGGAGACATGGAAATAAAGGTATCGTTTCAATAATTTTGTCTAGACAGGATATGCCGTATTTGCAAGATGGAAGGCCCGTTGATATGGTCTTCAATCCATTAGGGGTACCTTCACGAATGAATGTAGGACAGATATTTGAATGTTCACTAGGATTAGCGGGGTTTATGCTAGATAGACATTATCGAATAGCACCTTTTGATGAGAGATATGAACAAGAGGCTTCGAGAAAACTTGTGTTTTCTGAATTATATGAAGCCAGTAAACAAACAGCGAATCCATGGATATTTGAACCCGAGTATCCGGGAAAAAGCCGAATAGTTGATGGAAGAACAGGGAATCTTTTTGAACAGCCTGTTTTAATGGGAAAGCCCTATATCTTGAAATTAATTCATCAAGTTGATGATAAAATACACGGACGTTCCAGTGGACATTATGCACTTGTTACGCAACAACCCCTTAGAGGAAGGGCCAAGCAAGGAGGACAGCGGGTAGGCGAAATGGAGGTTTGGGCCCTCGAGGGATTTGGTGTTGCTCATATTTTACAAGAAATGCTGACTTATAAATCTGATCATATTAAAGCTCGCCAAGAAGTACTCGGGATTACGATCATTGGCGGAACAATACCTAAACCTGCGGATGCTCCAGAATCTTTTCGTTTGCTCGTTCGAGAATTACGATCTTTGGCCCTGGAACTGAATCATTTCCTTATATCTGAGAAGAACTTCCGTATTCATAGGAAGGAAGCTTAATTCGCCCGAATCTTACTTTTGATTCTATGATTGATCAGTATAAACATCAACAACTCCGAATTGGATTAGTTTCTCCTCAACAAATAAGTTCTTGGGCAAAAAAAATTCTACCTAATGGAGAGATAGTTGGGGAGGTAACAAAACCCTATACTTTTCATTACAAAACCAATAAGCCTGAAAAAAGTGGATTATTTTGTGAAAGAATTTTTGGGCCTATAAAAAGTGGGATTTGTGCTTGTGGAAATTATCGAGTCATCGGGGATAAGAAAGACGATAAACAATTTTGTGAACAATGCGGAGTAGAATTTGTTGATTCTCGAATACGTAGGTATAAAATGGGCTATATAAAACTGGCATGCCCCGTAACCCACGTGTGGTATTTGAAACGTCTTCCTAGTTATATCGCGAATCTTTTAGATAAATCTCTGAAAGAATTAGAAGGTCTAGTATACTGCGATGTGTGATTTGATCAAAATTCTTATTTTATTGTACAGATTCCGAATGAGAAACTGTTATTCCAGTCAATTGAATTGGCATGCCCCGGATCTGACATGTATGTCTCTTTGGCCGAGTAACATGAAGCTCAGAATTATGGGTATATTAAATACTCTAAAAAAAAAAAGGGGGGGGTTGGTCTATGGTCCATTCAGTAATAGCTGTTACCTCGTGAAAAAAAAAAAGCCTTTTTTGAAATTTTATATTCCATTTCTTTTTTTTAGAAAGAACTTTATTTAAGTTTCAATAAGCAAATATATCATGGTTACAGAAGTTCTATCCATCGCATATAGGCTTAAGGACATCGTGGCATAACCATCGAGGTGAAGTCTGGACCTAAAAGATCGAATCGAATGGAATGATACATAGACAAGGAAATCTCTTATGAATTCCAGGATATCCCTTTAATTGTAAATTAAGAAGGTTCCTCATTCGAGGGGGGTAGACTACTCAAAAATTTTACATTTAATTTCTGTTGTAATTGAAAATCGGACAAATAATTCATAAAATCGAAATAAAAAAAGAATGCATCAATGAAATGTTGCTTGGTCTTTATTGTATTGAAAAATTGAGTAAAGAGTAAAATAAAACTTTTTTTTTAGATTAGAGTTTATAGAACTTGAAAGCGGAAACCCCTTATTTGGTGTAACTACTTTAGCCGGATGAGAGGAAACTTTCACGTCCGATTTTGAAAGGGGGAGATCCTATTGGATAGGATCCTATCCAAATTTTTCGTTTGCTAGGCCCGTAGTTAAAAAACCCACTTTCTTACGATTACGAGGTTCATTTGAATATGAAATCCAATCCTGGAAATACAACATCCCGCTTTTTTTTACTACCCAAGGTTTCAATATATTTCGAAATCGAGAAATTTCTAGTGGAGCGGGTGCTATCCGAGAACAATTAGCCGATCTAGATTTGAGAATTCTTATTGATTCTTCGTTGGTAGAATGGAAAGGATTAGCGGAAGAGGGATCCGCGGACAATGAAAATGAATGGGAAGATCGAAAAGTTGGAAGAAGAAAGAATTTTTTAGTTCGGCGCATGGAATTAGCTAAGCATTTTATCCGAACAAATATAGAACCAGAATGGATGGTTTTATGTCTCTTACCTGTTCTTCCTCCCGAATTGAGACCTATTATTCAAATAGACGGGGGTAAACTAATGAGCTCGGATATTAATGAACTCTATAGAAGAGTTATCTATCGGAACAATACCCTTATTGATCTATTAACAACAAGTAGATCTACGCCAGGGGAATTAGTCATGTGTCAGGAGAAATT